CGACAGGATACAAATATCTAAATTTGATATTTTTAGATACTTTTTCAGGCCTATTGCCGATACTAAGTAGCAGCCAAAAATTTGTATCTGTTTTTCATGATATTATGCATGGATTAGATATATCATGGCAAATTCTTCATAAAAAATTGTATCTTCCACAATGGAATCTGATAAGTGAGATTTCGAGTAAGTGTTTACATAATCTTCTTCTGTCCAAAGAAATATTTCATCGAAATAATGAGTCACCATTGATATCGACACATCTGAGATCGCCAAATGTTCGGGAGTTCCTCTATTCAATCCTTTTCCTTTTTCTTGTTGCTGGATATCTCGTTCGTACACATCTTCTTTTTGTTTCTCCAGCCTATAGTGAGTTACAGACAGAGTTCGAAAGGGTCAAATCTTTGATGATTCCATCATACATGATTGAGTTGCGAAAACTTCTGGATAGGTATCCTACATCTGATACATCTGAACTGAATTCTTTCTGGTTAAAGAATCTCTTTCTAGTTGCTCGGGAACAATTAGGAGATTCTCTAGAAGAAATACGGGGTTCTGCTTCTGGGGGCAACATGCTAGGGGGTGGCGGTCCCACTTATGGGGTCAAATCAATACGTTCTAAGAATAAATATTTGAATATCAATCTCATCGATATGATCGATTTCATAAGTATCATACCAAATCCCATCAATCGAATCGCTTTTTCCAGAAATACGAGACATCTAAGTCATACAAGTAAAGAGACCTATTCATTGATAAGAAAAAGAAAAAAGGTGAACGGTGATTGGATTGATGATAAAATAGAATCCTGGGTCTCGAACAGTGATTCGATTGATGATAAAGACAGAGAATTCTTGGTTCAGTTCTCCGCCTTAACGACAGAAAAAAGGATTGATCAAATTCTATTGAGTCTGACTCATAATGATCATTTAGCAAAGAATGACTCTGGTTATCAAATGATTGAACAACCGGGAGCAATTTACTTACGATACTTAGTTGACATTCATAAAAAGTATCTAATGAATTATGAGTTCAATACATCCTGTTTAGCAGAAAGACGGATATTCCTTGCTCATTATCAGAAAATCACTTATTCACAAATCTCCTGTGGGGCTAATAGTTTTCATTTCCCATCTCATGGAAAACCTTTTTCGCTCCGCTTAGCCCTCTCTAGGGGTATTTTAGTGATAGGTTCTATAGGAACTGGACGATCCTATTTGGTCAAATACCTAGCGACAAACTCCTATGTTCCTTTCATTACAGTATTTCTGAACAAGTTCCTGGATAACAAGCCTAAGGGCTTTCTTATTGATGATAGTGACGATATTGATGATAGTGACGATATCGACCGGGACCTTGATACGAAGCTGGAGCTTCTAACTATGATGAATGCGCTAACTATGGATATGATGCCGGAAATAGACCGTTTTTATATCACCCTTCAATTCGAATTAGCAAAAGCAATGTCTCCTTGCATAATATGGATTCCAAACATTCATGATCTGGATGTGAATGAGTCGAATTATTTATCCCTCGGTCTATTACTGAACTATCTCTCCAGGGATTGTGAAAGATGTTCCAATAGAAATATTCTTGTTATTGCTTCGACTCATATTCCCCAAAAAGTGGATCCCGCTCTAATAGCTCCGAATAAATTAAATACATGCATTAAGCTACGAAGGCTTCTTATTCCACAACAACGAAAGCACTTTTTCACTCTTTCATATACTAGGGGATTTCGCTTGGAAAAGAAAATGTTCCTTACTAATGGATTCGAGGCCATAACCATGGGTTCCAATGTACGAGATCTTGCATCACTTACCGATGAGGCCCTATCGATTAGTATTACACAGAAGAAATCAATTATAGACACTAATCTAATTAGATCTGCTCTTCATAGACAAACTTGGGATTTGCGATCCCAGGTAAGATCGGTTCAGGATCATGGGATCCTGTTCTATCAGATAGGAAGGGCTGTTGCACAAAATGTACTTCTAAGTAATTGCTCCATAGATCCTATATCTATCTATATGAAGAAGAAATCATGTAACGAAGGGGATTCTTATTTGTACAAATGGTACCTCGAACTTGGAACGAGCATGAAGAAATTAACGATACTTCTTTATCTTTTGAGTTGTTCGGCCGGATCGGTCGCTCAAGACCTTTGGTCTCTACCCGAACTCGATGAAAAAAACGGGATCACTTCTTATGGACTCGTTGAGAATGATTCTGATCTAGTTCATGGCCTATTAGAAGTAGAAGGCACTCTGGTGGGATCCTCACGGACAGAAAAAGATTGCAGCCAGTTTGATAATGATCGAGTGACATTGCTTCTTCGGCCCGAAGCAAGGAATCCATTAGATATTATGCAAAATGGATCTTGGTCTATCGTTGATCAGAGATTTCTCTACGAACAATACAAATCGGAGTTTGAAGAAGGAGTCCTCGACCCGCAACGGATAGAGGAGGATTTATTCAATCACATAGTTTGGGCTCCTAG